GCTAACGTAGCTTAATTAAAGCATAACACTGAAGATGTTAAGATGAGCCCTAGAAAGCTCCGTGGGCACAAAGGCTTGGTCCTGACTTTACTATCAACTTTAGCTAAACTTACACATGCAAGTATCCGCACCCCTGTGAGAATGCCCTACAGTTCCCCGCCCGGGAACGAGGAGCCGGTATCAGGCACACATTATTAGCCCACGACACCTTGCTTAGCCACACCCTCAAGGGAACTCAGCAGTGATAGACATTAAGCCATAAGTGAAAACTTGACTTAGTCAAAGCTAACAGGGCCGGTAAAACTCGTGCCAGCCACCGCGGTTATACGAGAGGCCCAAGTTGACAGTCACCGGCGTAAAGAGTGGTTAAAGAATAATTAAAACTAAAGCCGAACACCTTCAAGGCAGTTATACGCACCCGAAGCCAGAGCCCAACTAGCAAAGTGGCTTTATCTTCCCTGAACCCGGGGTTAATTTAAACTAAAAGCCGACACCTTCAGGCAGTTATACGCACCCGAAGGCCAGAAGCCCAACTACGAAAGTGGCTTTATCTTTCCTGAACCCACGAGAGCTACGGCACAAACTGGGATTAGATACCCCACTATGCCTAGCCCTAAACATTGATAGTACTCTACACCCACTATCCGCCCGGGAACTACGAGCATCAGCTTGAAACCCAAAGGACTTGGCGGTGCTTTAGATCCACCTAGAGGAGCCTGTTCTAGAACCGATAACCCCCGTTCAACCTCACCTTTTCTTGTTTTCCCCGCCTATATACCGCCGTCGTCAGCTTACCCTGTGAAGGACTCATAGTAAGCAAAATTGGCACAGCCCAAAACGTCAGGTCGAGGTGTAGCGTATGGAAAGGGAAGAAATGGGCTACATTCCCTAAAATTAGTGAATACGGACGATGCCCTGAAAAAGGCATCTGAAGGAGGATTTAGCAGTAAGCAGAAAATAGAGCGTTCCGCTGAAATTGGCCCTGAAGCGCGCACACACCGCCCGTCACTCTCCCCAAGCTCAAAAATTAATTAACTAAAACCCTAAGATCGCAAAGGGGAGGCAAGTCGTAACATGGTAAGTGTACCGGAAGGTGCACTTGGAAAAATCAGAGCGTAGCTAAGCCAGAAAAGCATCTCCCTTACACTGAGAAGTCGCCCGTGCAAATCGGACCGCCCTGATGCTTAACAGCTAGCCCACCCAACCAACAACAACAACCCACTATCAATACCCCCAAACAAACAAGTATTAACCAAACAAACCATTTTTCCCCCTAAGTATGGGCGACAGAAAAGGACACATGGAGCAATAGAGAAAGTACCGCAAGGGAACGCTGAAAGAGAAATGAAAGAACCCAGTAAAGTTTAAAAAAGCAGAGACTAGCCCTCGTACCTTTTGCATCATGATTTAGCCAGTGTTGACCAGGCAAAACGTATTTTAGTCTGACATCCCGAAACTAGGTGAGCTACTCCAAGACAGCCTAATTTAAAGGGCCAACCCGTCTCTGTGGCAAAAGAGTGGGAAGAGCTTTGAGTAGAGGTGACAGACCTACCGAACCTAGTTATAGCTGGTTGCCTGGAAATTGGATAGAAGTTCAGCCTCCCGGCTTCTTTCTTCACCTCAGACCTTACCCCTACCTGATACCACTAAGAAACCGAGAGAGTTAGTCAAAGGGGGTACAGCCCCTTTGAAACAAGACACAACTTTTTCAGGAGGATAAAGATCATACTAAACCAAAGGTAAAATGTTTGGGTGGGCCTAAAAGCAGCCATCCCCTTAGAAAGCGTTAAAGCTCGGACATAAACATTACCCACTTATCCTGACCATTTAATCTTATTCCCCTAAACTTACCAGGCCGTTCCATGCCCCCATGGAAGCGACTATGCTAATATGAGTAATAAGAGGGCCCCGGCCCTCTCCCCGCACACGTGTAAGTCGGAACGGACCTCCCACCGACCCTTAACGGCCCCAAACAAAGAGGGAATTGAACCTTACAATAAACAACAAGAAAACCCCACAAAAACTAACCGTTACCCCCACACAGGTGTGCCCCCAAGGAAAGACTAAGAGAAAGAGAAGGAACTCGGCAAACATACTAAAGCCTCGCCTGTTTACCAAAAACATCGCCTCTTGCAAAAATAAAAAATAAGAGGTCCCGCCTGCCCTGTGACTATTAGTTTAACGGCCGCGGTATTTTGACCGTGCGAAGGTAGCGCAATCACTTGTCTTTTAAATGAAGACCTGTATGAATGGCATAACGAGGGCTTAACTGTCTCCTCTTTTAAGTCAATGAAATTGATCTCCCCGTGCAGAAGCGGGGATACTTCCATAAGACGAGAAGACCCTATGGAGCTTTAGACACTAAGGCAGCTCATGTCAAAAACCCTGCAATAAAAGACTGAACCAAATGAGCCCTGCCCTAATGTCTTTGGTTGGGGCGACCGCGGGGAACTAAATAACCCCCATGTGGAAAGGGAATACCTCTCCTAAAACCAAGAGCTACAGCTCTAAGGCAACAGAACTTCTGACCTCTAAGATCCGGCAGTGCCGATCAACGAACCGAGTTACCCTAGGGATAACAGCGCAATCCCCTTTTAGAGCCCATATCGACAAGGGGGTTTACGACCTCGATGTTGGATCAGGACATCCTAATGGTGCAGCCGCTATTAAGGGTTCGTTTGTTCAACGATTAAAGTCCTACGTGATCTGAGTTCAGACCGGAGTAATCCAGGTCAGTTTCTATCTATGACATGCTCTTTTCTAGTACGAAAGGACCGAAAAGAAGAGGCCCCTGCTCTAGGCACGCCTCACCCCCACCTAGTGAAATCAACTAAAATAGGCAACTGGGCATGCCCTGCCGCCTAAGAAAACGGCATGTTAAGGTGGCAGAGCCCGGCAAGTGCAAAAGACCTAAGCCCTTTCAACAGAGGTTCAAGTCCTCTCCTTAACTATGATTTCCCTCCTCATTACTCACATTATTAGCCCCCTCACCTTTATCGTGCCCGTCCTCCTAGCCGTCGCCTTCCTCACCCTCCTCGAACGAAAGGTCCTCGGCTATATGCAACTACGGAAAGGCCCAAATATCGTAGGCCCCTACGGACTCCTGCAACCTATCGCAGATGGAGTAAAACTCTTTATTAAAGAACCCGTCCGCCCCTCCACATCTTCTCCCGTCCTATTCCTGCTTGCCCCAATGCTAGCCCTCACTCTTGCCCTTACGCTATGAGCCCCCATACCTATACCTTACCCTGTCCTAGATCTCAACCTAGGCATTCTATTTATCTTAGCCCTGTCCAGCCTGGCCGTATACTCAATTTTAGGCTCAGGCTGAGCCTCCAATTCAAAATATGCCCTCATCGGGGCCCTCCGCGCCGTAGCGCAAACCATCTCCTACGAAGTTAGCTTAGGCCTAATTCTCTTAAGCATCATCATCTTTACAGGGGGCTTTACCCTACAAACATTCAATATCGCACAAGAAAGTGTATGACTCGTAATACCAGCCTGACCACTAGCTGCAATATGATACATCTCCACCCTAGCAGAAACGAACCGAGCCCCCTTTGACCTGACTGAAGGTGAATCCGAGCTAGTCTCAGGCTTTAATGTGGAATACGCCGGCGGCCCCTTCGCACTATTCTTCCTAGCCGAATACGCTAACATTCTCCTCATAAACACGCTCTCCGCCACCCTCTTCCTAGGGGCCTCCCACATCCCAACATTTCCAGAACTCACCGCAATAAACCTTATAACAAAAGCAGCCCTCTTGTCCGTAGTTTTTCTCTGAGTCCGAGCATCCTACCCTCGATTCCGATACGACCAACTAATGCACTTAATTTGAAAAAACTTCCTTCCCCTAACACTGGCCCTAGTTATCTGGCACCTGGCACTCCCCATTGCCTTTGCCGGCCTTCCACCTCAGCTATAACCCGGGAGCTGTGCCTGAAGTAAAGGGCCACTTTGATAGAGTGAATTATGGGGGTTAAAGTCCCCCCACCTCCTTTAGAAAGAAGGGATTTGAACCCTACCTGAAGAGATCAAAACTCTTAGTGCTTCCACTACACCACTTCCTAGTAAAGTCAGCTAATTAAGCTTTTGGGCCCATACCCCAAACATGTTGGTTAAACTCCTTCCTTTGCTAATGAACCCCTACATCTTAGCCACCCTTCTATTTGGTCTCGGCCTAGGAACCACAATTACATTCGCGAGCTCCCACTGGCTACTTGCCTGAATAGGACTCGAAATTAATACCCTCGCTATCCTCCCCCTCATAGCCCAACACCACCACCCTCGGGCAGTTGAAGCCACTACAAAGTATTTCTTAACCCAAGCAACTGGGGCTGCTATACTATTGTTTGCCAGCACCACCAACGCCTGACTAACTGGACAATGAGACATTCAACAAATATCGCACCCCCTCCCCGTAACCCTCATTACTCTAGCCCTAGCACTTAAATTAGGACTAGCCCCCGTCCACGCATGACTCCCCGAGGTACTTCAAGGCCTAGATCTTACCACAGGCCTCATCCTATCTACCTGACAAAAACTAGCACCCTTTGCACTCCTCATTCAAATCCAACCCTCTAACCCTACATTACTAGTTGCACTTGGCGTCATCTCCACTCTAATTGGAGGCTGAGGGGGCCTAAACCAAACCCAACTTCGTAAAATCCTTGCTTACTCCTCAATTGCTCACCTCGGCTGAATAATCCTCGTACTACAATTCTCCCCCTCCCTAACCCTCCTAACACTCTCTACATATCTTCTAATGACATTTTCAACATTCCTTGTGTTTAAACTAAATACCTCTACCAACATCAACTCTCTTGCAACATCCTGAGCGAAAGCCCCCGCACTTACCACCCTTACCCCTCTGATCTTACTTTCCCTAGGCGGCCTCCCCCCACTCACGGGCTTCATACCAAAATGACTTATCCTCCAAGAACTTACAAAACAGGACCTCGCCCCCACAGCTACTCTAACTGCCCTGGCGGCCCTTCTCAGCCTCTACTTCTACCTCCGCCTCTCGTACGCAATGACGCTCACTATATCCCCCAACGTCACAACAGGCACCACCCCCTGACGCCTCCCCTCTCTTCAAACTACCTTTCCCCTCGCCATCTCAACAATAGCAACTCTTGCCCTACTTCCCCTAACCCCCACAGTGATGGCCCTAATAACCCTCTAAGAGACTTAGGTTAGCACGAGACCAAGGGCCTTCAAAGCCCTAAGCGAGAGTGAAAATCTCCCAGTCCCTGATAAGACTTGCGGGACATTACCCCACATCTCCTGCATGCAAAACAGACACTTTAATTAAGCTAAAGCCTTTCTAGGTGGGCAGGCCTCGATCCTACAAACTTTTAGTTAACAGCTAAACGCTCAAGCCAGCGAGCATCCACCTACCTTTCCCCCGCCTGTTAGGCGGCGCGAAGGCGGGGGAAAGCCCCGGCAGACGCTAGCCTGCCACTTCAGATTTGCAATCTGATATGTAAACACCTCGGAGCTTGATAAGAAGAGGACTCAAACCTCTGTTTATGGGGCTACAACCCACCGCTTAAACCTCAGCCATCCTACCTGTGGCCATCACACGTTGACTTTTCTCGACTAATCACAAAGACATTGGCACCCTCTATCTAGTATTTGGTGCCTGAGCCGGTATAGTAGGCACAGCTCTAAGCCTTCTCATCCGAGCAGAACTAAGCCAACCCGGCGCCCTTCTAGGGGATGACCAGATCTACAACGTTATCGTTACTGCTCATGCCTTCGTAATGATTTTCTTTATAGTAATACCAATCATGATTGGCGGCTTCGGAAACTGACTAATCCCCCTGATAATTGGTGCCCCCGACATGGCCTTCCCCCGAATAAACAACATGAGCTTCTGACTTCTTCCCCCATCTTTCCTTCTCCTCCTTGCCTCTTCTGGGGTAGAAGCTGGTGCTGGGACAGGATGAACTGTCTACCCTCCCCTAGCCGGCAATTTAGCCCATGCCGGAGCCTCTGTAGACCTAACTATCTTCTCCCTCCACCTAGCGGGCATCTCCTCAATTCTTGGTGCAATTAACTTCATCACAACCATCATCAACATGAAACCTCCCGCAATCTCCCAATACCAAACTCCCCTCTTTGTGTGATCCGTGCTAATCACCGCTGTCCTTCTTCTACTATCCCTTCCTGTCCTTGCTGCAGGCATTACAATGCTTCTTACGGACCGTAATCTAAACACCACCTTCTTCGACCCTGCCGGAGGGGGAGACCCCATTCTTTACCAACACCTCTTCTGGTTCTTTGGACACCCAGAGGTCTATATTCTGATTCTCCCCGGGTTCGGAATAATCTCCCACATTGTTGCCTACTATTCAGGGAAAAAAGAACCCTTCGGCTATATGGGCATGGTATGAGCTATGATGGCCATTGGTCTTCTAGGTTTCATCGTATGGGCCCACCACATGTTTACAGTTGGAATGGACGTAGACACCCGTGCCTACTTCACATCTGCCACAATGATCATTGCCATCCCCACAGGTGTAAAAGTATTCAGTTGACTTGCAACCCTCCACGGAGGCTCTATTAAATGAGAAACACCCCTCCTCTGAGCAATCGGCTTCATCTTCCTTTTTACAGTTGGGGGCCTCACGGGCATTGTCCTGGCCAACTCCTCCCTAGACATCGTTCTCCACGACACCTACTACGTAGTAGCCCACTTCCACTACGTCCTCTCTATAGGAGCTGTATTTGCAATCGTTGCCGGCTTTATTCACTGGTTCCCCCTATTTTCAGGCTATACTCTTCACAGCACTTGAACAAAAATTCATTTTGGGGTCATGTTTATTGGTGTAAACCTAACCTTCTTCCCCCAACACTTCCTGGGCCTTGCAGGAATGCCTCGCCGCTACTCCGACTACCCTGACGCCTACACCCTTTGAAACACAGTCTCTTCAATTGGTTCTCTAATCTCCCTGGTCGCCGTTATCATATTCCTCTTCATCATCTGAGAAGCCTTCGCCGCCAAACGTGAAGTCCTAGCAGTTGAGCTAACAGCAACAAACGTTGAGTGACTGCACGGCTGCCCTCCCCCTTACCACACATTCGAAGAACCTGCCTTCGTTCAAGTTCAGGCAAACTAACGAGAAAGGGAGGAGTTGAACCCCCATAGGTTGGTTTCAAGCCAACCACATAGCCGCTCTGTCACTTTCTTTATAAGACACTAGTAAAGCCGTCCATTACACTGCCTTGTCGAGGCAGAATCGTGGGTTAAACCCCCGCGTGTTTTGGCCCCCCCCCCCTTTTTATTAATGGCACATCCCTCACAGCTAGGTTTTCAAGATGCAGCTTCACCTGTAATAGAAGAACTTCTTCATTTTCACGACCACGCCTTAATAATTGTCTTCTTGATTAGCACCTTAGTGCGGAACATTATTGTGGCCATGGTTTCCACCAAACTCACCAATAAATACATCCTTGATTCCCAAGAAATCGAGATTATCTGAACCGTCCTCCCGGCAGTTATCCTCATCCTAATTGCCCTACCCTCCCTTCGCATCCTCTACCTAATAGACGAGATTAATAACCCCCTCCTCACTATTAAAGCCGTCGGACACCAATGGTACTGAAGCTACGAATATACAGACTACGAAGACCTTGGGTTCGACTCATATATGATCCCCACCCAGGACCTCACCCCCGGCCAATTCCGTCTCTTACAAGCACACCACCGAATAGTAATCCCCGTTGAATCCCCAATCCGAGTCCTGGTCTCTGCCGACGATGTTCTTCACTCATGAGCCGTCCCTGCCCTACGTGTCAAAATACACGCAGTCCCACGCCGCCTAAACCAAACAGCCTTTATTGCCTCCCGACCACGGGTGTTCTACGGTCAATGCTCTGAAATTTGTGGAGCCAACCATACCTTCATGCCTGTCGTTGTTGAAGCCGTCCCCCTACAACACTTTGAAAACTGATCGTCCCGAATACTTGAACACGCCTCGCTAAGAAGCTAAACAGGACCCAGCGTTAGCCTTTTAAGCTAAAGACTGGTGGCTACCGCCCACCCTTAGCGACATGCCTCAACTCAACCCAGCACCTTGATTTGCCATTCTAGTCTTCACCTGACTGATTTTTCTAACCGTCATTCCCCCTAAAATTACAGCCCACATTTTCCCAAACGATCCAACACTCCAAAGCACAGAAAAACCTATAACAGAACACTGAACCTGACCATGACACTCAGCTTCTTTGACCAATTCATGAGCCCCACATACCTGGGCATCCCCTTAATAGCCCTCGCCCTAACCCTCCCCTGAGTCTTGTACCCCGCACCAACAAGCCGATGACTAAACAACCGCTTCCTCACCCTGCAAGGCTGATTCATCAACCGCCTCACCCAGCAACTTCTCCTACCCGTGAACCTCGGAGGACACAAATGAGCTGCTCTCCTAACCTCTCTGATGATTTTCCTAATCACCCTAAACCTACTTGGGCTTCTTCCCTACACTTTCACCCCTACAACGCAACTGTCCCTAAACCTAGGCCTTGCTGTGCCTCTTTGACTTGCAACCGTACTTATTGGAGTACGTAACCAACTAACCCATACTCTTGGCCATCTCCTCCCAGAAGGAACCCCTGCCCCCCTTATCCCCGTCCTGATTATCATCGAAACAATTAGCTTATTTATCCGCCCTCTTGCACTTGGGGTTCGACTCACAGCCAACTTAACAGCAGGCCACCTGCTTATCCAACTAATCGCGACCGCCGCCTTCGTCCTCCTGCCCTTAATACCAACAGTTGCAATTCTGACATCTACCGTTCTAGTACTTCTTACCCTCCTCGAAGTGGCAGTCGCAATGATCCAAGCTTACGTCTTCGTCCTTCTTTTAACCCTCTACCTACAAGAAAACGTCTAATGGCACATCAAGCACACCCCTACCACATAGTTGACCCCAGCCCATGGCCCCTAACCGGCGCAATTGCTGCCCTCCTTATGACATCAGGTCTTGCTACCTGGTTCCACTTCCGCTCCACAACCCTAATAATACTCGGAACCGCCCTACTCCTCCTAACAATGTACCAATGATGACGAGACATCATCCGAGAAGGCACATTTCAAGGCCACCATACACCCCCTGTACAAAAAGGCCTCCGATACGGCATAATCCTTTTTATTACTTCAGAAGTCTTTTTTTTCCTAGGCTTCTTCTGGGCCTTCTACCACGCAAGTCTTGCCCCCACCCCTGAACTAGGCGGCTGCTGGCCCCCCACTGGTATTACCCCGCTTGACCCCTTTGAAGTACCCCTCCTCAATACCGCTGTTCTCCTTGCATCAGGTGTAACCGTCACCTGAGCCCACCATAGCATCATGGAGGGGGAACGAAAACAAGCAATCCAATCCTTAACCCTGACCATTCTTCTTGGCTTCTATTTCACCTTCCTGCAAGGCTTAGAGTACTACGAAGCCCCCTTCACAATTGCAGACGGGGTATACGGCGCCACCTTTTTTGTGGCAACTGGCTTCCACGGACTTCACGTCATCATCGGCTCTACTTTCTTAGCTGTCTGCCTATTGCGACAAATCCAGTACCATTTTACATCTGAACATCACTTTGGGTTCGAAGCAGCCGCCTGATACTGACACTTCGTAGATGTTGTCTGACTCTTCCTCTATATCTCCATCTACTGATGAGGATCTTAATCTTTCTAGTACTAAAGAAAGTATAAGTGACTTCCAATCACCTGGTCTTGGTTAAAATCCAAGGAAAGATAATGAACCTAGTCACAACCGTAATTACAATTGCCCTCCTACTTTCTATTGTTTTGGCCATTGTTTCTTTCTGACTCCCACAAATAACACCAGACCATGAAAAACTCTCCCCCTACGAATGCGGCTTTGACCCCCTAGGGTCTGCCCGCCTGCCCTTCTCCCTGCGATTTTTTCTCGTCGCCATCTTATTCCTTCTTTTCGACCTAGAAATTGCACTTCTCCTTCCCCTGCCCTGAGGAGATCAACTGGCATCCCCCCTACTCACATTCTTGTGAGCCACCGCTGTTCTTATCCTTCTCACCCTCGGCCTAGTTTACGAGTGAACTCAAGGAGGCCTAGAGTGGGCCGAATAGACTGTTAGTTTAAAAAAAACATTTGATTTCGGCTCAAAAGCTTGTGGTTAAAGTCCATAACTGTTTAATGACCCCCGTTCACTTTGCATTCTCATCAGCCTTCTTATTAGGCCTATCAGGCCTGGCATTCCACCGGACCCACCTCCTCTCAGCCCTCCTCTGTCTTGAAGGAATAATACTTTCTCTATTTATTGCCCTCTCTCTTTGGACCCTCCAACTAGACTCAACAAACTTTTCCGCAGCTCCAATGCTACTTCTGGCATTTTCAGCTTGTGAAGCAAGCGCGGGCCTTGCCCTACTCGTAGCCACTGCTCGCACTCACGGCACTGATCGCCTCCAAAGCCTAAACCTTCTACAATGCTAAAAATCTTAATCCCAACCCTTATGCTTATCCCTACAGCCTGGTTAACCCCAGCCAAATGACTCTGACCTACAACTCTTGCCCACAGCCTAATCATTGCGACCTTTAGCCTCTCTTGACTAAAAAACCTCTCCGAGACAGGTTGGCACACCCTTAATACCTATATGGCTACTGACCCCCTCTCTACGCCGCTCCTTGTTCTCACCTGCTGGCTTCTTCCACTCATAATCTTAGCAAGCCAAAACCACACAGCCCTTGAGCCGTTAAACCGCCAACGAATATACCTGACGCTCCTGACATCCCTCCAAATTTTCCTCATTATGGCCTTTGGGGCCACCGAAATCATCATATTCTACGTAATATTTGAAGCAACCCTAATCCCCACCCTGATTATTATCACACGATGGGGTAATCAAACAGAACGACTTAACGCAGGGATTTACTTCTTGTTTTATACTCTCGCGGGGTCTCTTCCCCTGCTTGTAGCCCTGCTCCTGCTACAAAATAGCACCGGAACTCTATCCCTACTAACCATCCAATATTCCTCCCCCATCCCCCTCTCGTCCTACGGCGACAAGCTATGATGAGCTGGCTGCCTCATCGCTTTCCTAGTAAAAATGCCCCTCTATGGGGCCCACCTCTGACTCCCAAAAGCTCATGTTGAAGCCCCCGTCGCTGGCTCTATGGTACTTGCCGCAGTGCTCCTAAAACTAGGAGGCTACGGAATAATGCGAATTGTAGTCATACTAGAACCCCTTACCAAAGAACTGAGCTACCCTTTTATTGTCCTCGCCCTCTGAGGCGTAGTTATAACGGGATCCATTTGCCTTCGCCAAACAGACCTAAAATCCCTCATCGCATATTCATCTGTTAGTCACATGGGGCTGGTAGTAGGCGGAATCCTTATTCAAACCCCCTGAGGATTTGCCGGAGCACTCATTCTAATAATTGCACACGGCCTCACTTCTTCTGCACTCTTCTGCTTGGCAAATACCAACTACGAACGAACCCACAGCCGGACCATGCTCCTGGCACGAGGCCTCCAAATAGTCCTACCCCTAATAACAACCTGGTGATTTATTGCTAGCCTTGCCAACCTCGCCCTTCCCCCACTTCCAAACCTCATGGGGGAACTAATGATTGTCACCTCCTTATTCAACTGGTCCTGATGATCTCTTGCCCTTACCGGAACTGGTATACTTATTACAGCCAGCTACTCCCTCTACATGTTCCTCATAACCCAACGTGGCCCACTCCCTCCTCATATTCTGGCCCTCAACCCCTCCCACACCCGTGAACACCTGCTAATAGTTCTTCACCTCCTCCCCCTAATCCTCCTCATCATCAAGCCTGAGCTAATCTGAGGGTGAGTTGCCTGTAGATATAGTTTAATGAAAATATTAGATTGTGATTCTAAAGACAGAGGTTAAAGCCCTCTTATCCACCGAGAGAGGCTCGCCAGCAACGAAGACTGCTAATCTCCGCGACCTTGGTTGGACCCCAGGGCTCACTCGGACTGCTTCTAAAGGATAACAGCTCATCCGTTGGTCTTAGGAACCAAAAACTCTTGGTGCAAATCCAAGTAGTAGCTATGCACCTCACCTCCCTTATAATAACCTCTAGCCTCCTACTTATCTTCACACTTCTAGTGTTCCCCGTTCTCACGACCCTCAGCCCCCACCCTCAAAAAGACGACTGAGCCACCACCCACGTAAAAACGTCAGTCAAGCTGGCTTTCTTCGTCAGCCTGCTCCCCCTATTCCTCTTCTTCAATGAAGGGGCAGAGACCATCGTTACCTCCTGAACTTGAACAAATACCCTGACTTTTGACGTAAACATCAGCTTCAAATTCGACTTCTACTCTGTTATTTTTACCCCCATTGCCCTTTACGTCACCTGATCTATCCTAGAATTCGCAACATGATACATGCACGCAGACCCCAACATAAACCGATTCTTCAAATACCTCCTAGTGTTCCTCATCGCCATAGTAATCCTCGTAACAGCAAACAACCTCTTCCAGCTGTTTATTGGCTGAGAAGGCGTAGGCATTATATCCTTCTTACTCATCGGCTGATGATACGGTCGAGCAGATGCTAATACCGCAGCCCTTCAAGCAGTGATTTACAACCGTATCGGGGATGTCGGCTTAATTCTTGCTATAGCTTGAATCGCAACCTCCCTTAACTCATGGGAGATACAACAGATCTTTGTGTCCGCTAAAGACTCGGACCTTACCCTCCCCCTCCTGGGCCTGATTGTTGCCGCTGCTGGCAAATCAGCCCAATTTGGCCTTCACCCATGACTTCCCTCTGCCATAGAGGGTCCTACACCGGTATCTGCCCTACTACATTCTAGTACAATAGTGGTCGCAGGAATTTTTCTCCTTGTTCGTATGAGCCCCCTACTCGAAGCAAACCAAACTGCCTCAACCATCTGCCTATGTTTAGGAGCATTAACCACACTCTTTACAGCCACCTGCGCCCTAACCCAAAATGACATCAAAAAAATCGTAGCCTTCTCTACATCCAGCCAGCTCGGATTAATAATGGTGACAATTGGATTAAACCAACCCCAACTTGCCTTCCTCCACATCTGTACGCACGCCTTCTTCAAAGCAATGCTATTCCTCTGCTCCGGCTCTATTATCCACAGCCTAAATGACGAACAGGACATTCGAAAGATAGGGGGCATACACCATCTTGCCCCCTTTACATCCTCCTGTCTCACAATTGGAAGCCTGGCCCTTACCGGAACACCCTTCCTAGCCGGCTTCTTCTCCAAAGATGCCATCATCGAAGCACTAAACACATCCCACCTAAACGCCTGGGCCCTGACTCTAACCCTTCTAGCCACTTCCTTTACAGCAATCTACAGCCTCCGCGTAGTATACTTTGTCTCAATAGGACACCCCCGATTCAACCCTCTCTCCCCCATCAATGAAAACAATCTAGCCGTAATTAACCCAATCAAGCGTTTAGCTTGAGGCAGTATCGTTGCCGGCCTTTTAATTACCTCAAACATTCTACCCCTTAAAACCCCTATCATAACAATACCACCCCTTCTTAAGCTAGCCGCCTTAGCCGTCACAATTGCAGGCCTCCTCATCGCCCTAGAACTTGCATCCCTTACAAACAAACAATTTAAAATTACACCTAGCCTTGGAGCCCACTACTTCTCAAATATGCTCGGGTTTTTCCCCAGCCTATTCCACCGCCTCCCCCCAAAACTTGCCCTTGCTTTAGGTCAGGCAATTGCCAGCCAAATGGTAGACCAGACATGACTAGAAAAAGCCGGCCCTAAAGCCGTGGCTTCTACCACCCTTCCTCTAGCTATCACAACAAACAGCATCCAACAAGGCCTCATTAAAACCTACCTCTCCCTCTTCTTCTTAACACTAACCTTTGCAGCCCTCCTTTTCCTGATTTAGACCGCACGAAGGGCCCCCCGACTTAGCCCTCGAGTCAACTCCAGCACTACAAGCAACGTAAGTAACAATACCCAGGCACTGATTACCAACATGCTTCCCCCTCACGAGTATATCAGAGCCACACCCCCCACATCGCCCCGAAATATAGAAAACGCCCCAAGCTCATCGGCCGACACCCAAGAAGATTCATACCACCCACCTCAGAACACACTCGAAACAAAACACAACCCTACCACATATATAACTATATACGCCACAACTGGTCGACTCCCTCAAGTCTCTGGAAAAGGTTCAGCAGCCAAAGCCGCTGAGTACGCGAACACAACCAGCATCCCGCCCAGATAAATTAAGAACAAGACTAAAGATAAAAAAGGGCCCCCGTGCCCGACTAGCACTCCACAACCTATCCCCGCTACCACTACCAACCCTAAAGCAGCAAAGTACGGAGACGGATTAGAAGCAACCGCAACCAAACCCAACACCAGCCCCAATAAAAATAAAGACATAATATAGGTCATAATTCCCACCCGGACTTTAACCAGGACTAATGACTTGAAAAACCAACGTTATAATTCAACTACAGGAACACCTAATGGCAAGCCTCCGAAAAACCCACCCCCTACTAAAAATTGCTAACGATGCACTAGTGGATCTCCCCGCCCCCTCCAACATCTCTGTCTGATGAAACTTTGGCTCCCTCCTCGGCCTCTGTTTAATCGCCCAGATCCTCACAGGCCTCTTCCTGGCCATACATTACACCTCTGACATCGCCACAGCCTTCTCATCCGTCGCCCATATCTGCCGGGATGTAAACTACGGATGACTCATTCGTAACCTGCACGCCAACGGCGCCTCTTTCTTTTTCGTCTGTCTCTACATACACATCGGTCGAGGCCTTTACTACGGCTCTTACCTCTACAAAGAGACCTGAAACATCGGAGTCGTCCTTCTGCTCTTAGTAATAGCAACTGCCTTCGTAGGATATGTTCTGCCCTGAGGACAGATGTCCTTTTGAGGTGCCACCGTAATTACCAACCTATTCTCCGCCATCCCCTACATCGGGAACGACCTCGTTCAATGAATTTGGGGCGGCTTCTCCGTGGATAACGCCACCCTCACCCGCTTCTTTGCCTTCCACTTCCTTTTCCCCTTTGTTATCGCAGGGGCCACCCTTATCCACCTTATTTTTCTCCACGAGACAGGATCGAACAACCCCCTCGGACTGAACTCAGACGCAGATAAAATCTCATTCCACCCCTACTTCTCGTACAAAGACCTACTAGGATTTGCAGCCCTTCTCATTGCACTTACTTCATTAGCCCTCTTCGCACCAAATCTGCTAGGCGACCCAGACAACTTTACCCCTGCCAACCCCCTAGTCACCCCTCCCCACATCAAGCCCGAATGATACTTCCTGTTTGCCTACGCCATTCTACGATCAATTCCCAACAAGCTAGGAGGAGTCTTAGCCTTGTTTGCTTCAATCATTATCCTTATAGTTGTCCCCATTCTTCACACCTCAAAACAACGAGGCCTCACCTTCCGCCCCTTCACTCAACTTCTCTTCTGAACCCTAATTGCCAACGTTGCCATTCTCACTTGAATTGGGGGAATGCCCGTCGAAGACCCCTACATCATTATTGGACAAATCGCATCACTCCTATACTTCCTTCTCTTCCTAGTCTTCACTCCCCTAGCAGGTTGAGTTGAAAACAAAGCCCTGGAATGATCCTGCATTAGTAGCTCAGCGTCAGAGCACCGGTCTTGTAAACCGGACGCCGGAGGTTAAAATCCTCCCTACTGCTCAAAGAAAGGAGATTCTAACTCCTACCCCTAGCTCCCAAAGCTAGAATTCTAAATTTAACTATTCTTTGCCCTTGGGGGCAATTTTTAGTACCATATATGCATTATCACCATACATTTATATTAACCATATACAATAGTATTCAAGGACATATATGTATTATCAACATATCTAGGTTTTAAGCCCTCATATATCACCATATATACTTAGGGTTACATAAAGCAAGTAAGGATTTATCTAACATATCATGAATTAAAGACTGGCGCAGTTGTAAGCACTCCACTAATAACCCCCTAGTAATATCAGACCTTGAAACACCATCCCTCATAAATGTCAACACCCAACCCAATAAGAACCGACCAACCGACTATATCTTAAGGTTAACGGTTATTGAGGGTGAGGGACAAGTATTCGTGGGGGTTTCACACAGTGAACTATTCCTGGCATTTGGTTCCTATTTCAGGGCCATTGATTGATATTATTCCTCACACTTTCATCGACGCTTGCATAAGTTAATGGTGGAGTACATCCCCGAGAGACCCAGCATGCCGGGCGTTCCTTCCAGCGGGTAGGGGGTTCTCTTTTTTTTTTTCCTTTTCACTGACATTTCACAGTGCACGTAGCTGTAAAAAACAAGGTGGTACATCTCTTTGGGCGCAGGTACTTGGTATGAGTGGTGAAAAGTCTTTCTATAAAGAACCACATAAATGGATATCAGGTGCATAAGTAATGATTAATCCCCCCTGACATCTCTAACAAATAGAGGTTTTTGCGCGTTAAAACCCCCCTACCCCCCTAAAACTCCTGAGATCACTAACACTCCTGAAAACCCCCCGGAAACAGGGAAACCTCGAGCAGCTTATTTGGGGCTAATTTGCGCTTATTTACATTATTAAAATAATGCGCAT